TAAAACAAAATAGATAGAACTTTTTCGAACCCGCCATTACCTGCCATTACCAGTTTGATTTCTTACCTATCCCTTTGCCTAGTCTACTCCGGCAGGCTTTCCCTAGCGCTAGTTCTAGATCTCTATTCTCTTACCACCTGACCTGCCTTCCCGGCCTCTTTCTCTCTCTCTTTTTGTTCTAGCATGACACATCAAGTGCCAGTGCCGGTCGAGTTAGAGGAGCCTTTATCCAGATAGGAAGGTATGGGTCTAGTTCTCCACTCCAGGGTTCTATCCTATCCATGCAGAAGATGCAGATGAAGATGGCTATAGGTCGTCGGTTTCCAGTGACAAGACAAGATTGGTATCCGCTTTCCAGACAGAGAAAGTGAGCTTCCCATTCCTCGATAAAGTACTCCTATCTATCCCTATCCCAAGATTGGCAATCTTTCCGTTGCTTCATAGGTAGTAGGGACAGGGGCTGGACCTTAAGCGGCCTTTCAAGCTCTTTGCCTTCGCTTTTCTTCCATATGATCATAGTTTACTCGAAACCATCAAACATCAATCAAGGTTTAGGGAATTGATTGCAGATGTGGCCTCTTTATATTCGTAACTAGACTAGAGTAGTGACTCATTAGATCTCGTGGAGCGGCTTAGAATGCATGGGATCAGCAGTGGGGAAGAAATCTTTTTGAATTGAAGACGCAAGGCCATCTGATTCTGATTCTTATTGTCGAATAAACACTTCTGCTACCAAAGAAATACTTCTTACTTGTTCTTACTTGATGATGCAAACAGCTTGTTTTCCTGACTCGAGCAAGGACCGACACAACACAATAGTAGTTCTGCCACGGCGAAAGAATATAGGGCGATCGGATCTATCTATATCTTACTTACTCTCCAGGTGAAAGAACCCGCTCCCGTTAGTTGATCGAGGGTAGATAGGGCTCTCTTATTTATGTTCGTAACATTAGTAGTGTAGAATCTACAGTAGTGGAACATTTCTTACGAATCAAAATCGATGCAGAATCGCTCATTCCATCACTTTTTAGGGTATCGGGCCCGCCAATCAATGCGCCAGCTGTTTTTCTTTAGTGAAGTGTGCTTCCTTTTACTTCCCAATTCCAATCAATGAGTTCCGGCCTCCGCCTAACAAGAACTTTTGACTTCCCGCTCAAGGTGCCTGGTATGAATCTGTCAACTAGTGCCTGGTATCGTTGACTGAGCTCACTGGCAGCCTTTGGTAGAATGAGATCGATCTCCCAATGCTTGTATATGTGGTGCCCCAGCCCCAGCCCCAGCCCCAGCCCCAGCCCCAGCCCCAGCCCCAGCCCCAGCCCCAGCCCCATAGTATAGTGATGAATGGAAGAAGCGCTCTATTCCGGATCCGTAGGTCGTTTCTGAATCACTGCCGAGCAGATGAAAAGACTCGAAATGATTTGCTCATACATAAATGGGAAAAGGTTCCATAGATGGGGGCTCACTTCGGAGAGTGCATATCGCTCACTTCTAGGAGTGCATATTTAGTTCCCGTTCAGGATATCCTGAAAATAAGGTTGGTTAAGTCTTCTGTAGATTGATTGGAAAGTAGCTAACCCAATTTGACCTCTTTTCGTAACATGCCGTAGTGACTCATTCAGTCTGCCGTGAAATATCTCATCTCTAATCTGTACGAGACCCGTTCTCTCCATCTGTATTTCCTATTCCTAGCGGTGGAAGTCCTATCCCAGCGGGAAACTAGATTGATGGATTTTGAATAGTGCGTGTGATATAGATGGAAAACTAGCTCATCTGATGGCACCCTCTAAGGAAAGTAGGCAATCTGATTTGACAAGCACGTGGACTTTGCTTTCGGCTGACAGCCCCAGGCCCACTTCGGTGTCCACTGATCGGGATGAGGACGTACCGGCCATGCATGCTCCTGATCCAGAGGCTCCTGCTACGGGTACACATGATATTGACCCAGGTATTTCTATACATCCATATGGTACGCGACTCAAGAACAATATTAGGCAGCCTAAAAAGCGCACTGATGGCACTGTCACATATTCAGTCATCCGGACATCCACTGCTGTACCCGAGTCTCATATCACAGCTATGAAAGATCCTAACTGGCGACAGGCTATGGTTGATGAATTTCAGGCGCTTCTCAAAAATAAGACTTGGCATCTCATTCCTCCTCGTGCTGGTCTTAATATTCTTGACTGCAGATGGGTTTTTCTTATCAAGCAGAAGGCAGATGGCTCTCTTGATCGCTATAAAGCTCGGCTAGTTGCAAAAGGCTTTAAGCAACAATACGGGATTGATTATGACGACACGTTTAGCCCAGTTGTCAAGCCTACCACTATTCGGCTCTTATTGTCTCTGGCTGTGTCTCGTGACTGGGTTATTCGAGAAATTGATATTCAAAATGCTTTTCTGCATGGTTTTCTCACTGAAGATGTTTATATGAGACAACCTCCTGGTTTTGAAGACTCACTTCATCCGGATTATATTTGCAAGTTAGATAAAGCTATTTATGGCCTCAAACAAGCGCCACGTGCATGGTTTTTCTCGTCTCAGTGCCAAACTTCTGGAGCTCGGCTTCTTGGCATCTAAGGCTGATGTTTCATTGTTTATTTTTAATAAGGATGGCATTCAGATATATATGCTTATTTATGTAGACGATATCATCATCATTAGCTCGTCTTCTCCAGAAGTTGCGTGATGATTTTGCAGTCAAGGACCGAGGTCCTTTGACTTATTTCCTGGGCATAGAAGTCCGGCGCACTCCTGGGGTCTTCTTCTCTCGCAGCACAGGTCGAGAAGTCAATGCTGTGGTTGCCCTCGTTTCAGCTTTAGATGACGGTAATTTCTATGCTGGTAAGGAATTCTAAATAGTTCGTGGTGCTTACCCTGGCAGATGGTGGGTTTGTTTTTCGAAAATCAGAGGTGAAGTGCATTTAAGAGTCCAGTTGCAGCAAGAGACCCAAAGGTAGTGGAATGGGATTGTGCCAGGTCCAGTATTGCTTGCCTCGTTTAGGCTTTGCCTTGAGCTGGAGCTGCTCGCCTGGCGCAAAGTCGTCATCTTTCAAGAAATTCACATAATAAGATTTGAAAGGAACATTATCCACGCCCTATTCTATTATTCTATTATGGCCATGCGTCTCTGTACAGCTCTATGGCGCACTCGCATCCGTGGCACTTGCTTACTAGCCTTCCTAGTTGTAAGCGCTTGCTTGGAGTTTGATTTCTTAAAAACCGGGGCGTAGCGGCTTACTCACAGGTAAATCAGCAGATGGTGTGAAGTGCCGTAGCTGGTTCTAAATCAGTCAAAAAGCATTGGTGACGAAAGCATTTCTTGAAAGTTCCGTTCGGCAGATTCCAAATCATCATACAACATGGCACTAACCCATGAAGCTAAAGAAGCAGCATCCTGTTGATGAGTGTAATTAGCGAAAGTGGCCCTCCCTCATACATAGATTTCAGTCGACCCCGAGGCAATGGAAGCGTTCTTTGATGTCTCCAAAGCGGAGAATAGGAAGCCCATTTTGGGAGGGATAATGTAGTTGCCGCTGCCACGGCGCATTGACTTTAGTACGCGCCTTCCCTTTCTCAAAAGTGGGGGGTGATACTTAGGAAAGGAGACACCTTCAAGCGAGCAACCAATCACTTAGCGGAGCATTTACTAGTCGTTGAAGTACCTACCCATATTTTAATAGTTTAGATCTGACCAAGCCGGGCCTCCCCTCGCATAGAGCGGAAAAAAGAAGAAACCAGTAGTGGCTACCTTGAGTTTACTTTTACTCGATTTCTCTAATTAGTTGATTCCCATTCTCTATATAGTGGAGTGTTTTTTTTATCCTAGCCCCGGCGCACTTTCAAGTCGAGCCAAGGCATCTCCACGAGTTGCCTGGACCCCAACTCACTCTTTTCAGAGAAAGAATCTTAGAACCTCTTTGGACTTTGAACAATTAGTTAGCCGAAAGCGGGAGTGAGGGAAGATTTAACTGATCGATCTCACGCCCAGAAACGGACTAGCACTACCAGGCTCTTCGTTCACGAGCTACACCCTCCAGTGGCTCATTCACTCTTGCCTCGTTCTTAGCAAGAAAAAAGAGAATGTTGTCCCTTGATTCCGAGTTTCTTTTCCAGATTTCTCTAATTAGTTGATTCGAGATCTGTCTTTCCCAGGCGCGGGCACTTCCCATAGAGCGGAAACACATTCATCTTCGGATGAAGCCTGCACCATTACTTGAACTTGAACTCAGCTAGAAAAGTCCCAAACTGCGAGCATGTGGGAGACGGATTCTTGGAAGCAAGCTCTTGGCCATCGTCAATACAGAACTCCGTCTCTGGTAGCAGATGTGGGAACTCAGATTCATATATAAATGATAGATCAAGGGATAGATAGGATGCCTGGGATAGAGGAATCCAGTCTCATAGCGGCTGGCTTCTATTCTCTGACACCTGGGGCTTTTGAGAGTGACGAGAGTGAGTACAAGACCTTCGTACAAGACTATTCTATCCATGCTATTTCGGCTATTTCTAGAGCAGAACAGGGACCTACCTTAAAGAGAGATTGCCCACTGCCACTTCACTAAAGAAAAACAGCGGCACTATTGATTCCTGGACGTGCCATCGCATAAAGATTAAGAAAGGCGTTCTAGGCCCGTAGCGGCAGATTGGATCCATTCACTAACTAATGCTAGTCTGCTTTGAACTACTGATCCTATGTTAGACTTCCTTCTACCAATCCCAGAGCCAGGCCTGGTTTCGAGTTAGATTCATATCAATCACGTATTTCAAGTCATTTCACGGCGCACCTGCTTCAAACCAATTTCTAGCTACGCTATTTCACCATTCTATAGACTGGATGGAGTTTTGGATTTCCAGAGATGGCTTTATGGAATTCCAGTCACTAGATCCGCTAATTCTCTTGAACTGGGAAGGGCTTGCTTTCAGGGAAGTAGAGAGAAGAGAGAGAACTGACGATTAAGTCGATACGAGTTGAGTTTCTTACTTATTAGTAGTTTCCGGATGGATTCTTTTATGTTGGAGGTAGACAGGTGATTCATAGGTGTAAACGGTTCTGGATACCAGAGCGTATCTGTTCCAGCTGATATATGATGTACAGAAAGGGTACTTAGTCGTATAGCTAGTCATAGATGGAATTCCAACCAGTAGAGACTTAGACTTAGGCAAATTTTATTACCGGAACTTACCTTGATGCTTATCAAAGCATGAATGGTTATTACTGGAAAGTGCAAGGACAACCTCAAGGGTGACAGGCTAACTTTTTGCGCCATTACTATACTAGTCGGAGTGGGAAGACTCACTAGAACGGATCCTCTTCTCCCATCAGCTATGGAAACATACATCCTAGTAACAGTAGCAAAGGATTCATTCTGCCAAGCATTCCATAGAGACACAGGCGGCGATATGAACTGTCAGTTCTAATTCCCCGTGATTTTAGGCATCGAGCGTCCTCTGAAAACTGAAATCTGGATTTGACGTAAAGAAGAGGCTGGCCTAAGATAGATTGTCCTGGTATACGAAAGAAAGCTTTGTTCGAGCGATAATACCTTTGATGCTGATTGCTAATCCAGATGATATGATCGGTGTTCTGAGAGGAAGAGTCCAAAATAGTTCTGCGGAGAACATTAGAGAGAGTAAGAGGCATGGCTGTGGTGGTCATATAAGCAAGTGCCCTGTATAAGCAAGTGCCGCAGCAAGCCGACGGAATGGTATCTGCACTAGTAAGCCCGGGAAGAAGGCAAGGTTCTCATCGACTGGCCAGCTAAAAGTGCCGAGTTCTCTTTCTCTTTGGAGTCGAATAAGCAGCCGCAAACTGGCCAATGATTGACTGAATCCCAGAGCAGAGCAGTTATGGTAGCCACTAGTGCCAAAGCAGGACGGGCTTCTCCTTCCTTTTTACAGGACTTCATCGCCTAAGGAATAGCTGCAGCTAGCAATCGTGCTAATACTTTATTGTTTGAAGAAATACTAGGCGACTGTCTTAGAGTTCTTCTCTTTGGGGCTAACCCATCCAACCTTTTTGAACCTATCCTTGTTAATTGTCAATTCCATTCCTTTAAGTTCTCGAAATTTCATAAATAGAATGGCTCTCAGCAGTTCTTTACATTATACGTGACTCACTTGCTCTCCTGAACAGTTGAGGGTGAAGTGCTCGGAGAGGGTCAAGTGCTATTGCTGTGAATGTTCATTTTCTTTCTTCTCGGGATGGCGCTAGGGCTGACCAGTATCAAGAACGAGCAAAGTTCCAGAACCTGCCATCTCTTTACGAGATTAGTCGTCTCATCTCGTATGGTAGCCTATTCTTTACCTGGGGCAAGATTTCGATGTTCTAGATAGGTGCGTGGAATGGAACCTTATGGATTCACTCCCCTTTCACCTGCAAACCTTTCATCCAAGGGAGGGGAGTTGAGGGAAAAGCTCTTTATCTCATTCTCTTCCTGCTCTTTCTAGACGTGGAAACGGAAGCCTGAAACTGTCTGTATACTAGGCTCACACCGACCACTTAGAGCGGGAGACATCAGAAACCGGAATCAGATATACGGATATCCAGTATGGATTCTTCTCTAGATGCCGGGCCGGTATAAGAAGTGGACCTGCATTCCAATAAACGGATCAAACCCAAACCTATAAGAGGATGAATGAAACCTTCTCAGCAAAACAGGAAGCACAGGAAACCAAACGTCGGTAGAAGAAGGCTCCATAAAGAGTTTCTCGTTGTCGGTGAAACGTTCCTAGTGCAAAGGAAACAGTGCCCTACTTTATAGTGCCGTGGGAACTCAGGGAATCAATAGGAAGGAGTCTAGCCCGAGTGAAGGCCACCCTCGAGTCCGATCTCGGGAGGGCGCTTTGGCAGGTCCTGTTTCCCTGTTGACTCGCTCTTTCCTGACCTTCTAAGTGAGTTCTAGCTTGAGCTGGCATAGTTTGTTCCCTTACTTTAGCTTGTAGGGGACGGTGGAGAATCCATACGGAATGGACGAGGAATTGAGGTAGGGAAAGGAAAGGTAACACCCAAAGCATCAAATCTCATACATCTTTGTATCTGGGATCCGCTTTCACTACGCTGGGTATGGTCCATCCCACAACCAAGTATCATAGCATCCTGGTCCGGATCGATGCCGTGAAGCATCTTATTCCTGTGGTTCTACAGCCGTAGGAGAAGATTGGTTTGGATTTCTCGCATCTTTTTGATAACTTGTTTTGCGAGTCTCCGACCAGGAAAAAAGGTATTACTTTACTGAACTGACCCCGGGCGTGTTAATATCAGTTGAAACACGCTTTGGTCCCTCATCCGTGAATCAATCCCTAGCGGGTCTTGTCTCGCCTCCAAGTAGATTATAATCAATATCGGTATCTATGGACCCTAGAAATTCATTCTTCTCCTTGCTTACTTTTAAGTACGGTTAATTCATCCCGACTAGTATCTTTGGACACCGGATAACTTCACTTATTTATGGTATGGGAAGACAGGCTGTCTCGGAAGTGCTTCCCTTATGCTAGGAGGGAGTAGATGTGTCTGGATAGGAACAAGGCAAGTAGGCATGAACGGGAATAGGCCTCCTTTCCTTTGAAGGAGGGAAGCACCGGTTCCGGCTAGAATAGGCTTGTGAAACATAGGCATAGGTATTCGCGTAATAAATGGAATATGAATCTGGATAGCTAGCTAGGGAAAGTCGCACAGAAAGGAATGAAAGCATGGGCAAGGTGTGATTATTTCCATAGTCAAGGTCAGTCATCTAGTATGGACGGTGTATTAGGACGTTTGGGTGTTTTTGATTTGAATAGTAACCAGGACTATTACCGCTAACTTTATAGAATAGATCCACTTGCCTATTATATAGTATTTTCGAAAGTAGTCTATGATGAACGAACGGTTGTTATATCAAAAGAAGGCGCGAAGCGGTCTTCCTTTTTGTGGAATCTTTTACCATTTTCTTCTACCCATGATATGGCATCTTATTAGTGAAAGATTTGGTTTGGAAGCTTAACATGCTATCAAGCATTTGCTCGAGAAAACCCTCTTTTTTGAATAGAAAAATAGGATCAGGAGCACAAAAGTGAATAATGCTTCTTGCCTTGAATGAAAGTGTCAAATACCAGTAAATTAGACCTCTTCTATCGTTGAAGGCAGTTAGGTAGAACTTGTACCCCTCAACGGAAGTTGCTAGATTTCTTTCTAAGAAACTGCTCATAGCGAGCTCTTTAAATGCGTTTATCCAAGATATCAACGTTGGTGCTTAATTTGTACTTATTCATATTTTATTCTTTTGAAAACTCAAGAGGTCGTATACCATATGAGGTTTTACTCTAGCCACGAGAGCAGGCAAACGAAGTCCTTTTTTAGACCTTATTCGATTTAATAAAATTGAACAATTCACCGGCGGGTTGGAAAAAGTATCCACCTGACAGATCAGATATTTTTAGGGGACACGCTTTCGCTACGCGCCTTGTAACAGACCAAGGCCGCAGGACGGCAGACCTTTGGAAGGTTCATCTTGATTGGGAGTAGTCAACTATCAAACTCAAGGTATATGGTTTGATCTTTGTGATAAACACCGCTCTCTTCGATCCTTATCTCCGATTATCTCGTCTTCGATTGATCTCTCTGCTCTCATCAACTATTGCCCCGACCTTACTCTCTGATCTCGCACTACGTCTCTTCTCTTGTTAGCCTTAAACTGCCACTACCTTAATCCAAGCTTTTGTCTGTCAACTCGCCTCCCCGGCGGCGTAGGCGCTTTTCATTCACGCCTTTAATTACCGGTTCCGAGCAAGTAAACGGGCTCCCCCATCTCTACCTTTTATATAGGTTTCATTTCACGTCCTTTCCTGTCCCTATCACGTAAAGCCAACGTTTTGGGTTTCACCTCCTTTTAGTCGAGCTTGAGCTTCTGCTTTCCTTTCTGTTTTTCTTATTTTGCGAATTCAATAGTCTTTTTTTACGGCTTCTATCGCGCAGCAGGGAAGCTAACCGGTTGAGTTAGAGTAGAGGTGGGGAAGATCGGTTATTCCTTCATACCAGAATGAATCGTTGATTGATTGCATCTACAGTTGGTTTAGTTTCTGTACCCATACGGCACTCTTCTTGCTTCGTATGGCTGATTCGTCGTAGTGAGAATTTCGTGTCTGGTTGTACCGGAACTCTTGTTTACTCGCTTGACCTGCACCCGCTAACCTACAGAGTTGAGTCAGCTAAACAGTAATCTTAATCCTTAAACACAATCATTCAAAAGTGCTAGAAAAGAGAGAATTGACTCTGATCCGCTTACCGTTAGAGCAAGAAAAGCTTTAGCTATAAACACAGCGACGAACTCTGTGGAAAGTGACCCGCTTCATTCACAGGCTTCCCGCTTGAAGTAGCGCTTGAACGGAACTGGACTGCCCTAGCTTACTGAAAGGAAATCTCCACTAGAAATTCAGAATAGTTAATGAAAAGAGAAAAGTTAATGAATATCATATGAGAATATAGTTTAGTCAACGAAGTTCCTAAATATATATATATAGTGTAGTTTTTTGAAGGAAATGCTGTGAATGAAAAGGCTTCTCTACTATACTATACTATAGACTATAGGTGTTTTTCTTGTCAACGAGTAGTAGGGCTTGTAGGTAAGCTAGGAAGGAAACTAGGAGGCAAGGGACTGACTACTCTCTAAAAAAAGTGAGTCGAAGAATAGATTTTCATAGGTCACAGTAGTTGTTTCAGCTTATAGGGCACTTTCTGGGTATCGATCGTAAGGGGCGGTATAGGAAAGTAACTAATTCGAGAATAAAGGCTCGACGTCCTTGGGGTGATTTCGATTCGTATCCTCGGAAAATAACGAGCAAGCCAAGAAAAATGTGTGTGGAGACGCGGAAAGGGTAAAGAGATATCGTAGGAGGAAGGTGGAGTTAGTTAGATGAATTGCACCTTCTCTTTGATATCCCTCCCTCGACCTGTTACTGCTACTGGCTTCCGAAACTACCGTCCAACCAAAACTCAAAGTGAAAGAAGCCCTCTAACCCACTCTTCTTTCCCCACCAAACCTGCAAGTATACGGTTGGTGGGCCTCGGTATCACCGATACCTACTAGACCAGTAAAGATACTTCTTATCCAATATAAGCAGGATAGCGCTCGTCAAGCCTTAATCTGCTTTTCATGATGCAGGCAGTAGTCTGCTTCATGTCTAATCTGTTCAATTCCCTCTCTAGAGTCAGGTAATCGATAGTCATCTGGACTGAGATTTTCCATGAAAGTCAACCAACTGTTGATCCCATCTTCCGATTTCACTCTATCGACATAGTGTTTGTAACCCTTTTCTATTCGATCTTTTTGTATTTTCCAACTTTTTCTGGATCTAGGCAAGGATCCTCAGTCCTATAGAAAGAAAAGAATCTCATACGGCTCTCATTAGATCATGTACACTATTTAATCATCTTTCATGAGAAACTCACCAGTGATCTTCAGTAGTTTTTTACTGATTATATCCTGTGGTAACGCTTCTATTTTCAAATATTGCACCCAAGTATTTGGAAACCTTTCCAACCGTTTTTGCAAAAGTTCCCCATAATAACAACTCTCTGTGCCCTTCCTAACTAAGCTTTTGATTATTTTTTCAAGATAACTCCGTTTATACTCGGCCCTTGAAAGGGTGGTGAGAATATCATCAGCACCAGTCGTATTGAAAAGGAGGGGGCCATTTTCCCCCCCCTGCTAAAAGAGCCAGTTCATTCAGGATTTTCCTTTTCAATTCTAAAGTTTCATAAGTAAGTGAAACTATTTCCTTTTCGTTGAGCTTACCCGCGTAAGAATTTTGCAAATTACCGAGAATTTTATTTACAGGAATTTCCAGTGGGTAAGGAAATTTCTCTACGGTTGGATTGAAGAGTGTAGATGAACTACTTGGTCCAGCCTCCGCTTGTAGCAGTGGTAGATTCGTGGTGGTTTCCGTTATCTGTGGTGGGTATTCCAAAGCCAAAGTATCTGGTATATACGGCGCGACGGCCGAAAGTAATTCGCTTGTCTCCGTATGCATTGTATCTACCATATCTGGATCTGGTATATACGGCGCGACGGCCGAAAGTAATTCGCTTGTCTCCGTATGCATTGTATCTACCATATGTGGTATATACGGCGCGACGGCCGAAAGTAATTCGCTTGTCCCCGTATGCATTCCTCTTTTTGGGGTAACCAAGAGCCTGGAAGTAGCGAAGGCCCTTCCCTGGAATTGGAAAGATTCTTTTATTTTTGGGAGTTCCCCAAAAGTATGAAAGGCTGGAGGGCTTTGTACCAACCATTCTAGTGTGGTTGGATTCTGCTCAACAGCCCAAGGACTTTCCGCACATCTTTTGTTCTTTCCACTGCTTGAAGTGATTGCGACAACTACGAAGAAACGACGAATCCCAACTACGGATATATAAGAACCGAAACTGCTCAGAGCATTCCATCCGGCGTAAGCATCTGGATAATCTGGAATGCGACGTGGCATACCCGAAAGCCCTAAGAAATGCATGGGAAAGAAGGTCAGATTAACCCCGAAAAAAGTGATCCAAAAATGGATTTGGCCTAAAGTTTCAGGATATGTCCGACCAAAGATTTTACCCACCCAATAGTAAAATCCAGCAAATAAAGCAAAAACGGCTCCCATAGAAAGTACATAATGGAAATGTGCAACCACATAATAAGTATCATGTAGAGCAATGTCTAGCCCAGAGTTTGCTAGAACTATTCCAGTGAGCCCTCCTATGGTGAACAAAAAGATGAACCCTACAGCAAATAACATGGGTGTTTTGTATTGTATCGAACCTCCCCACATGGTAGCGATCCAACTAAAGATTTTGATTCCAGTGGGCACAGCTATGATCATGGTAGCTGCGGTGAAGTAGGCACGCGTATCAACGTCTAAGCCCACAGTAAACATATGATGAGCCCAAACTAGAAATCCAAGAACACCTATACTTATCATGGCATAAACCATGCCTAGATACCCGAAGACCGGTTTTCTTGAAAAGGTCGATACGATATGACTAATAATACCGAATCCAGGCAGAATGAGAATATACACCTCTGGATGACCGAAGAACCAAAAGAGATGCTGGTATAATATTGGGTCTCCCCCTCCTGCTGGATCAAAAAAGGTTGTATTAAAGTTTCGATCGGTTAATAACATTGTAATTGCCCCTGCCAGTACCGGAAGTGATAATAAAAGTAGGAATGCTGTCACTAAAACGGACCACACAAAAAGTGGTAATCTATGCATAGTCATTCCAGGTCCACGCATGTTGAAGATAGTAGTTATAAAATTGATAGAACCTAAAATTGATGAAACACCTGATAGATGAAGACTAAAAATTGCTAAATCAACTGCTCCTCCAGAATGGCTGGTAATACCACTTAAGGGCGGATAGACCGTCCACCCAGTGCCGCTGCCCACTTCTACTAAGGCTGAGCTTAATAGGAGCAAGAGACTTGGTGGCAACAACCAGAATGATATATTATTTAATCGTGGAAATGCCATGTCAGGTGCAC